TTTCTGGTCCTTTGTTAATCGGGGCTAAAACTCCAGAAATTAGAAATGCCAAAATAGGAATAAGACTTGATACTATCAGAAATGCCCAGAAAAAATCATATTCGTAAAGCAGAAACATAGACGTACTCCTATTAATGTGCAAAATATACCGGATTAGTCGATTCGAATTAATTGTAAAATAATCCATAACTGTTTAGTAAAAACAGCAATTTATTTTGATCGAACCACCCTGTTTCATTTGTTTTCTACGGTACATGTCTTGTTTCAAGACTCATCCACCATAATTTTATTTCTATTACATTTACTTTGATTTTATTTAGCTATATTTTATTTAGTTATTTAGCTATAATAAATATAAGTATATATAATAATAAGTATATATTGCTCTTATACAGTCTCGTTTTCGACGCACTTCAGATTATCTCTAAAGAAAACGAATTACAAATAGAAAATTTAATTATAATTTTTTGTTTAGAATTCTATATATTAGAAATATAAAAATATTAGAAATATAAAATAAAAATCTATTTTTTCATATTTTAATTTTCTTTTCATTTTTTATTGAAATTTTAAGGTTTTAGGGCTATACGGACTCGAACCGTAGACCTTCTCGGTAAAACAGATCAAACTTATTATTATCAAAATGATTTGAACTGTTTCAAAGACCCAACGTGCATTTTTTTGCATTGGGCTCTTTCATTAACTGATATAAATATCGGCTAGTCTACCATATTTTTCTTGACAGAAAGATAAAAAGATGGCTCCATGTGCTCTGATTCATTATGTGGATTCAATGCAATCCAGGAGCACTACCAAAGTGTTTCAAAGAAGGGTTATCCTGACTTAGGTCTGCTTCTGGCCTAGATCAACTTAAGTTAAATGGAGGTTCTATCGCCCTGTTTGAATCAAATATGAAACTTCATACACCTTAAAGTTCATAAGATAGGACGAAAAGAGAGGTTTTTTGAGGTCCTTATACTCATTATGCCTGGCATTGAATAGACAGAGAATTCACCTTATCAATATCTCAAATCAATGATGGGTTCTATATTGGCACCTAAACGGGCAACCAAATCGGACAAAACCCTTTGTCAGGCTATTGTTCTCTTGTTTTGTTCCCTAAAAGTCATAGAGTAAGACATCCATTTCTCAATAAGATCAAATCTTTTTTTGATTACATGATGGACTCCTCTGAAAAACATTGGCGCGCGTGTAAACGAGGTGCTCTACCTAACTGAGCTATAGCCCTTGTGATACATATTTTATCGTGTAGATAATTTCTTGTCAAGATCAATATTACATGATCCAACATTATATCTTTTTGATCCGTTTGATTGGTATTGCTTATAAGTAATATTATATTTATAATCCATCAATGTGATAGGTCTCGTTTGTTTCTCTTTATGATGATAAATAACCTACTTAACTCAGTGGTTAGAGTATTGCTTTCATACGGCGGGAGTCATTGGTTCAAATCCAATAGTAGGTAGAACTTATTAGATACCAGAGTCAATGGTATCTAATAAGTTTTTCTACTCATCTTCTTTATATTTTATATTAAAATCTTTTTTTTGTTTCATTATGGAATTTTATTCCACTTGACTATATTTGATTCTGGAACAAAATTAGGGACAAATAAGCAAAAAAAGGTGTATAAACGGAACTTCTGTTTATACACCTTATTTTGCTTATTCGGACGGACTCACTAGTAGACTAGTTACGATATCACATTGACAGCCTCTACTCGTGTCCTAGCTCGTCTGAGAGCTAAATTTGCTTCAATTGTTTGTCTCTTGCCTTCAGCTTTGCTCAAGTTAGCTTCCGCTATTTCAAGAGTTTCTTGAGCTTCTTGTGGATCAATGTCACTACCCTTCTCCGCATCATTTACTAAAACCGTGATCTCATTATTGCCTATTCTAGCAAAACCACCCATCAGAGCCATCGTTAACCATTGGTCGTTAAGGCGTATTCTCAAGATACCGATATCTACAGCTGTGGCAACAGGCGCGTGATTTGGTAATACGCCAATTTGTCCACTATTAGTAGATAAAATAATTTCTTTCACTTCCGAATCCCAAATAATTCGATTCGGGGTCAGTACACAAAGGTTTAAGGTCATTTCTTCAATTTGCTCTCCATTTCTAAGTTCCTAAGGTCGTAGCTTTCGCAGTAGCTTCATCGATGTTACCTACCAAATAGAAGGCCTGCTCAGGCAGGGCGTCTAATTCTCCAGAAAGGATCGATTTAAACCCTCTAATTGTTTCTGCTAGACCAACATATTTTCCTGGGGAACCTGTAAAAACTTCTGCTACGAAAAAAGGTTGTGATAAGAAACGCTCAATTTTTCGTGCTCTTGCTACGGTTAAGCGATCTTCTTCGGATAATTCGTCCAACCCAAGGATAGCTATAATGTCTTGAAGTTCTTTGTAACGTTGTAAGGTTTCTTTAACTCTTTGCGCAGTTTCATAATGTTCTTCACCGACGATCCGAGGTTGGAGCA